AAATTATAAGAAATTTTTGAAATCAAAAATGAATATTTGTGAACAATGTGGATATCATTTGAAAATGAGTAGTTCGGATAGAATTGAACTTTTGATCGATCCGGGTACTTGGGATCCTATGGATGAAGACATGGTCTCTCTGGATCCCATTGAATTTCATTCGGAGGAGGAGCCTTATAAAGATCGTATTGATTCTTATCAAAGAAAGACAGGATTAACCGAGGCTGTTCAAACAGGCATAGGCCAACTAAACGGCATTCCCGTAGCAACTGGGGTTATGGATTTTCAGTTTATGGGGGGTAGTATGGGATCCGTAGTCGGAGAGAAAATCACCCGTTTGATTGAACACGCTGCCAATCAAAATTTACCTCTTATTATAGTGTGTGCTTCTGGGGGGGCGCGCATGCAGGAAGGAAGTTTGAGCTTGATGCAAATGGCTAAAATCTCATCTGCTTTATATGATTATCAATTAAATAAAAAATTATTTTATGTATCAATCCTTACATCTCCGACAACTGGTGGAGTGACAGCTAGTTTTGGTATGTTGGGGGATATCATTATTGCCGAACCCAATGCCTACATTGCATTTGCAGGTAAAAGAGTAATTGAACAAACATTGAATAAAACAGTACCCGAAGGTTCACAAGCAGCTGAATACTTATTCCAGAAGGGTTTATTCGACCTAATTGTACCACGTAATCTTTTAAAAAGCGTTCTGAGTGAGTTATTTAAGCTCCACGCCTTTTTTCCTTTGAATCAAAAGTCAAGCAAAATCAAGTAGAGCACTAAGTTCAATTATTTTTTTGTGTTTGTAGCAAAAAGTAGTTAGTTTATCGGACTCAAAGTAAATAAGATAATAATGGCCTTTTCTTTGGTGATAGAAGATCGAATTGTAGAAAGAATCAAAACTAAAGTTGAGGATAACTCTTTTTTTGACCTATATTCCTGATTACGAATCGAGAAGCCCTTATCACCAAGAGTGAGTTCTTCCTTTCGTGAAATTAGGAAAATAAAACGAATTTGTTCTTGTCTTAGGTATATAATTTGAAATTTAAATATAGATAATAGAGTTTTGTATCTTTCTCTATCTCCCGAAAAACCATTTTAGCTAAAAATTCATGTTGGGTCGGATTCGAACGAATCTTTCGATAATCGGTAAAAAACTCTTTATCTATTTTTATAAAATTAGAAGACAAGAACAAAAGACAAAGAAATGAAGAAAAATAATAAAGTTTATTATCATACATATCTTTCTCATGTAGGAGATGAATAAGTCCATTTATTTAGTTCTACAGTTCTACATTCTTTGCACTTATTCTTCTTATACGTACTCAGTTAGATTTAGATATATAGATACTTAGATCTATACTAAGAATTTTAAATTCTTCAAATTCTATTAATAATGAATATTATCTAATTAGAATTAAAATTCTTAATTTAATTATAATTATTACAAGATATCTTTATTTATATAATAATAATAACAGATACAAATAGTAAATCGAGGTACCCCTTCTATGACAAATTTGAACCTTCCATCTATTTTTGTGCCGTTAGTAGGCCTAGTCTTTCCGGCAATTGCAATGGCTTCTTTATTTCTTCATGTTCAAAAAAACAAGATTGTTTAGATCCGCCGGGACCCAATCTCATCCATTTTTTTTTGAAAACGTGGACTTGTATCATAACACGGATATCTATTTATTGGAATATAGTATAACATGTGATTTCCGCCGAACATAAAGGAAAAAACTCTTATGCCCGCAGAAACATGATATATGGATATATCAATTCTAGCAATTTTCAAATAGATCAGGATCTCTGGATGGCTGAAATGTAGTCGGTGAATCTATATGTATATCGATATGTATAGTGGAATCGTATTAAATAAAGAGTATGTTATTATTTTAGATTTAACCAATTTGATGAATTACTCCTAAAGGTTGACATCAAACTAGTGCTAGTTCACCTCAAACTAGTGCTAGTTGATGAGAGTTACTTCGGAAACAAAAAAGTAAAGTCAAATTTCTCTGGGGTATTATCTCAATTCCAATAAAATGCAATCGAGTAAAGTATGACTTGGCGATCAGACGATATATGGATAGAACTTATAACGGGGTCTCGAAAAATAAGTAATTTCTGCTGGGCCTTTATCCTTTTTTTAGGTTCATTAGGCTTCTTATTAGTTGGAACTTCCAGTTATCTTGGTAGAAATTTGCTATCTTTTTTTCCGCCTCAGCAAATCATTTTTTTTCCACAAGGAATCGTGATGTCTTTCTACGGAATTGCGGGTCTCTTTATCAGTTCTTATTTGTGGTGCACAATTTCCTGGAATGTAGGTAGTGGTTATGATCGATTCGATAGAAAGGAAGGAGTAGTCTGTATTTTTCGTTGGGGATTTCCGGGAAAAAATCGTCGCATATTCCTCCGATTCCTTATAAAAGATATTCAGTCCGTTAGAATAGAAGTTAAAGAGGGTATTTATGCTCGTCGTGTTCTTTATATGGACATCCGAGGCCAGGGGTCCATTCCCTTGACCCGTACTGATGAGAATTTGACTCCACGAGAAATTGAACAAAAGGCTGCTGAATTAGCCTATTTCTTGCGTGTACCAATTGAAGTATTTTGATAAATTGAGAATCAGAACGTTCATTCAATTAAAGAAAACGTATATGAAAGAACCATAAAACGAAACTCTTTTTATGGTCTTTATGCGTTTTATGGTCTTTATGCGCACGCAATTCAATAACAAATAACAAATCGAAATAATAGAGTCATCTCAGATGGCAAACCATTTCGAAAGCAAGAATTTTTTTTAGTTCAATATTTGTTGGAATTGACACTTTAGATCTAGATAGATCGTATCTTGTAAATTGGAAATTCTTTCTTTTGTATTCTTTAATGACCAACAATTGGATTTCTTAATTAAATAATGGATTTCTTAATTAAATAATGAGAACTAGCCAATTTATCCTTTGCCAGTCATTTTTTTTGATCATCCTAATATCTTTCCCTCAATTATTCTATTCCTGACTATGGGTAATCAGTGAAATTTTTTCGAAATATTGGATATTTTGATAGCAAAGGAATTCTTTCGTCTCAAAATCTGAATAATATTCATTACTTAAAGTGGTTCTTTCGATCATTCATCGAAAGGAGACACTTGATTTTGAATTTGACCAATTGAGATATTAGGAAACAATATTCTTAATTTCTTTATTCGAAGTGAATTCTTAGCCTATTTCTGTATTCTTTCTAGATTCAAAGACTAACAATCACAAAGAAAATAGATTCATAAGTTCGATACCTTGTATAAAACTCATGTGTGTAAGAAATATTCGATCGCATAGAGTGTACGAATGAGTTGATTAACAATTCACAGACGAAAAAATGGCAAAAAAGAAAGCATTCACTCCTCTTTTCTATCTTGCATCTATAGTATTTTTGCCCTGGTGGATTTCTTTATCAGTTAATAAATGTCTGGAATCTTGGGTTACTAATTGGTGGAATACTGGGCAATCCGAAATTTTATTGAATAATATTCAAGAAAAGAGTCTTCTAGAAAAATTCATAGAATTAGAGGAACTCCTCTTCTTGGACGAAATGATCAAGGAATACTCGGAAACACATCTCGAAGAGTTTGGAATAGGAATCCATAAAGAAACGATCCAATTAATCAAGATACAAAATGAGAATCGTATCCATACGATTTTGCACTTCTCAACAAATACCATCTGTTTTATTATTCTAAGCGGGTATTCAATTTTGGGTAATGAAAAACTTGTTATTCTTAACTCTTGGGCTCAGGAATTCCTATATAACTTAAGTGACACAGTAAAAGCTTTTTCTATTCTTTTATTAACTGATTTATGTATCGGATTTCATTCACCCCAGGGTTGGGAATTAATTATGTGCGCTATCTATAAAGATTTTGGATTTGTTCATAATGATCAAATTATAGCTGGTCTTGTTTCCACCTTTCCAGTCATTCTCGATACAATTTTTAAATATTGGATTTTCCGGTATTTAAATCGTCTGTCTCCGTCACTTGTAGTTATTTATCATTCAATGAATGACTGATAAAGGATCCATTGATATTAATCTAATCCAATTAGAATGCTTGGTACTTTGTAGTTGTACATACGCAAAGTATTGAAAATCGTATTTACTCTTCCTATTTCTAACCATCGGGAAGATTCATCCTAGATTATTCCAGCAAATAGCAGAATCGTGGCTAGGGAACTATACTAGCGACCTACCCAATTTATTGTAGAAATTTTCGCGATCAATGATTGGAACATGCAAACTATAAATGCTTTTTCTTGGCTAAAGAAACAGATTACTCGATCTATTTCCGTATCGCTCATGATATATATCTTAACTCGGACGTCCATTTCAAGTGCATATCCCATTTTTGCACAGCAGGGTTATGAAAATCCACGAGAAGCGACTGGGCGTATTGTATGTGCCAATTGCCATTTAGCTAATAAGCCCGTGGAAATTGAGGTTCCACAAGCGGTACTTCCTGATACTGTATTTGAAGCAGTTGTTCGAATTCCTTATGATATGCAACTGAAACAGGTTCTTGCTAATGGTAAAAAAGGGGGGTTGAACGTGGGGGCTGTTCTTATTTTACCGGAGGGGTTTGAATTAGCTCCTCCCGATCGTATTTCTCCCGAGATGAAAGAAAAGATTGGCAATTTGTCTTTTCAGAGCTATCGCCCCAATAAAAAAAATATTCTTGTGGTAGGCCCTGTCCCTGGTAAAAAATATAGTGAAATAACCTTCCCTATTCTTTCCCCGGACCCTGCTACTAAGAAGGATGTTCACTTCTTAAAATATCCTATATACGTAGGCGGGAACAGGGGAAGGGGTCAGATTTATCCCGACGGCAACAAGAGTAACAATACAGTTTATAATGCTACATCAGCAGGTATAGTAAGCAAAATCATACGAAAAGAAAAAGGCGGATATGAGATAACCATAACGGATGCGTCGGAGGG